TTTTGATCTTGTTTCAATAACAAATATTTTTTTTCAGATCAAATAAATCATTTTTATCCAGGATTCATGGGAACAAAAAAGGCCCGGCTAAGTACTGACCTGGCCGGGCTGAAAAATAAGTTATTTTTTTCTTTAATTTATATAATATTTATTTATATAATTTTATAAGAAAATATAATTTTATAAGAAATAAAAAGAAATAAAATATATATTCAATTTGAATTTAATAAATTTGAAATATATATATAATCAAATATTATCAAATATAATAAGTCAAAGATAGTATAAAGAAGGGCTTTTTTCAAGCCCTACTTTTTGTTTGTGTAATGTAACATATATATTATATATTTTTTCAATTGGGGAGAGATGGCTGAGTGGACTAAAGCGTCGGATTGCTAATCCGTTGTACGAATTTTTCGTACCGAGGGTTCGAATCCCTCTCTTTCCGTTTCCGTCGAGAATTTGGTATTTTTTTTTGAATTTATATAGCCTCTTTTGTTTGATTTTTTTTATTTAATATTTATTTTTTATTTATATTAACGATTAACTTTTATTATTTAATAGTTAAAGATGTAAAATAGATAAAATCCTAAGAATATTTTAAAATAAAGCACAAGCAAGGAAAAAACACAGAAAACAAAAAAATCTTTTTTTTTTTTATTCTTCACGTCCCGGATTACGTCCTGGATCGTTAGATAGGAATCCGAAGATGAAAAGAGAAACAAAGAATATTACTACCGTGTAAACAAATAGTTTTAGAGTAAGCATTACACAATCTCCAAGATCATTAAAAAAAAGAAAGAGAATAGATTCTCCTATACTACACATTATGTTTCTTTTGATACTAAGAAATGAAGTAATTTCGAGAAATAGAAACAAATTTTCGGAAATTTATTTGTAATAAGAGTCGATTCCTTTATTACCAAATTTTTTTTCATATCCATAATTAGATATTGGTGGGTCACTCATAATAGGATTTTTCAATGGAAAAAATGTAAGAATGAGGAAATGAGATGGTCCAGATTTTTCTTGTCTATAAAAAAATTTCAATATTTGAATCGAGGATTCACACTGTAAGACTTATCTGATCTTAAAAATTGTTAAAATGTTCGAATTTTGTTTTTCGAATAAATTATGAATTTTTCTAGGACAGTATTCAAATTAAAGATCTCATCGAAAACTTACAGCAGCTTGCCAAACAAAAGCTAAGAGAAAAAAGAGTAGAGGTATTACTGGCATAATATCTACAATTGGATTCAAAAAAGCATAGGCTTCAGGTAATTTCGCGAAGAAAAAACTACTTGAATAAAGGGCAGAGTTAATACAAATACAGACCAAACTAAAGATATTAAGCATAACAAACATTTTGTTCTTTAAGATAATTGTATTTTTTCTTTTTGTGAGTTAAATTAATTAAAAATTAAGTTAATATTATTAATTATTTAATATATTATGAATAATTATTTAATATATTATGAATTTTATAATAAATTAACTATTATTTTTATTAATTTATACTAATTTAATTTATTTTGTTGTTATTTATTTCATTTATGATTTATACTATTTATAAATATCTATTAAAATCTTTATAAATATCTATTAAATATTAATAAAATAAATATCTATTAAATATTAATAAAAAAAAAATAGAATTAATTACGAATAAAAAAAAATGAATCAAATAAAAAAAGTAGACCCCAAAAATCCTTCTTTGATTTGAACTTATCCAATTCAAAATCTTTCCATTCTGAAATAAAAAATAGAAGAAATCATACTTTCATGCAATATCTTAATTGAATTATATGTAATGATCAATAATTTCAGTTTAATTCTATATCTACACATATCAACATATCAAAATTCTAGCAACAATTTATCAATTTATTCTATAGATATTTAGATATTTGGACTGTAATTGACGAACAACCAATACCAATAATAGTGTTTATTAGTGTCGAATAGAAATAGAAATGGGGCGTGGCCAAGCGGTAAGGCAACGGGTTTTGGTCCCGCTATTCGGAGGTTCGAATCCTTCCGTCCCAGAGCATATCCATTCATGATATATATTGTATCTGAATACAAATTTTATATCAGAATAAAGATTGCCCTTTCCTTTTTTTAGAAACCTTCTGTTTAAGAGTATATAATATTGGGTAGAATGTGATTCTTACTTTTTTTTTTTTAATGATTCGTTTCTAAATCGAGTAACTTTGAAGATGTAGATTCAAAAAGAACTTTTTTTTTTATTCGTGTTATTGTTGTTATTTGGATATTAAAAATTTATATTTATTAAAAATATTATATTAATAATATATAAATATTAATAATATATAAAATATTAATAATATATAATATATAAAATATTAATAATATATAAAATATTAATAATAAATAAAATTATATTAATAATAAATAATATTAATAATAAATAAAATATTAATAATAAATAAATATAAAAAATTATTAATATAAAAATTATAAAAATTGAATTGAATATTGAATATAAAATAATAATTAAATATAAAATAATAAAAATTGAATTGAATATAAAATAATAATTAAATATAAAATAATAAATATAAAATAATAAAATATTAAAATAAATATAAATATAAAATATAAAAATAATATATATATATATATAATATAAAAATAATATATATATAAAATATAAAAATAATATATATTATTTTATATATATATATAAAATAATATATATATAAAATAAATAAATTATATATATAATATAAATAATATATAAATAAATTAAAAAATATATAAAAAAATTAATATAAAAAAATTCAAATAAAAATATATAATTATTATATTTAATTTAATTATTATTTTATATTTAATTTAATTATTATTTTATATTTAATTATTATTATTTATTTTATTATTTATTTAATTATTATTATTTAATTATAAATTATTATTATTTAATTAATTATTATTATTTAATTAATTAATATTAAATTAATATTTAATTAATTAATATTAAATTTAATTAATTAATATTAAAATAATTATTATATTATTAAAATAATTATTATAATATTAAATATTAAGAATTTTAAGAAAAATAGAAAATAAATCAAAATAAAATAGAAATTTCTACAATATCGCGTTAATTTGAATTTTTGTTGATACTTCTTTACTTTAGAAATTTTCCATTCATATAGAAGGAAAAATATGGATTACTATGTATCGATTGAATCAATGACTATTCATGATTTCATAATTGAATCAATTACATACCGGCTCCAAACTAGAGGAATGTTATGGTAAAACTTCGTTTGAAACGATGTGGTAAAAAGCAACGTGCGACTTGAAAGACATGATTAGATTAGCTGTGGATTCTTACATCCACCATTTTTCTATTATATAGAAATGAAGGTGCTCTTGGCTCGACATCGTTTGTTCTCTTTCACTAGAACTAATTTTTTTAGGGGGAGGGGATAGGGGTTGATGATGGAAATAGTACATGATGGAGCTCGAGTTGATTCATTTCTCAGGGGCAAGTATCTAGGGTTAGTGAAAATTAATAAGTTAGAACAACTTCGTAAGTATATTTTCGATATAGAAATCGAAAGGATCCAATTCGAGCAAGTTTAAAAAAAAAAAAAGTAAAATTTGTTGGAATTGGTAAAACTATTTCGATCAAAAGTGTATCTGCGGGAATCAACCATCTAGTTGTATGATTCTTTGATGGAAAGAAATAAAAAAAGATGGGTATGTTGCTGCCATTTTTGAAACGATTAAAGATCCCCGAAGTAATGTCTAAACCCAATGATTCAAGGAAAAGCTAACGGATCCTGGAACAAGTAAATACCATTTTCAATTGTCTCAACAACTATATTAGAATGAAGAACTATATTAGAATGAAGACTTAAAATAGATTCTAAAGGAGACAGACAAGAAAGGGGGGTAGAGACCGCTCAATAAATGAAATAAAATACCTAAAGGTTTTGTTTTCCTTTGAGTTATTTGAGAGTTATCTAACTTGAGTTATGAGGTTGCGAATACGAGTGATTTTTTTTTTTCGGGAAAGAATAAGAAAAAAGTATTTAAATCATAGTCTAATTGATTTGATGATTTTGTGGATCTATTTGATATCATAATTCTATACTCTATACATAGACATAATTTCTAATTTTCTCGAGCCGTACGAGGAGAAAACTTCTTATACGTTTCTAGGGGGGGTGTATTGTTCATCTATATCTATCCCAATGAGCCGTTTATCGAATCGTTGCAATTGATGTTCGATCCCGAAGAGAGGGAAGAGATCTTCGGAGAGTGGGTTTTTATGATCCGATAAAGAATCAAACCTATTTAAATATTCCTGTTATTCTATATTTCCTTGAAAAAGGCGCTCAACCTACAGGAACTGTTCAGGATATTTCAAAAAAGGCGGGTGTTTTTATGGAACTTTGTCCTAATCAACAAACGAAATTCAATTAATCAAATAAATAAATAAAAAAAAAGAGGGTGCGGATGACTTGTATATAGATTTATATAACCCTTTTCTCTCTTATCCCCCCGCTCTCTTCCTCTATTCATACCTAATTTTTGATTTATTATTGCTGCCATAGAATGCTGTTTGCTATAACTACAAAAATATATTTTTATTGATATAAATTAATATAAAATAAAAAATGGATAGAAAAAAGAGCAAATGAATAAATGAAGTAATAAATGAAGTAATTGGGTCTATAAATACATTACCCTCAATGAGGTGATTTTTGTTGGAATTCTCTGAAGAAATTAAAAAAAAAAAGGTTAGGTTAAGCTTTCTTACTCTATTTATATTATATTGATTGAATTATTATATTTTTGAATTATTATATTTATTGATTGAATAAACCCGATCGCTATTTTTTTCCTTAATTTTAGCATAGGCCTTTTTTGTATCTATGTCGATTATTTATGTAGTGTTAATACAACATAATTGCTTGGTTTTTTTATTTACTTTTTCTTTAGTATTTATTATTTACAAACTTTGTTATTTTGAATTAAATTCAATTGGATTGCAATTGGTATTTATTAAATTGTTATTTAATATTTATGTTTATAATTCGTTTATTTTTTCCATTGTATTCTTTTTTTCAACATTAATATTGACAACAGTGTATCAAACAAATATAATCCGATCGTGAATAAATGGATCTATTTATTCCCGTTCCATTCTTTGGATTTTCTGTGATATAAATGATATAAACAAGAAAAGAAGTTTTTTTTTATTTTTAAATTAAAGTAAAAAAGTAATAATAAAGAAAATAAAAATAACGTATAACATAGGAGACAAAGAGGTGGTCTATAAATTTTTATTTTCTTTTTTTATCTGAGAAAATTTCTTGTATTTTCATCTGATCTCTTCATTTTTATGTTCAGAATCGATTTGACTTCGACATTTTTTTTCTTTCAATTTGAATGGAATATTTTTTTTTTATTATACAATTAAATCTTTTTATTTATTTTTATTGCGATTGTATCTACACATCCTATTTTATTAGTTTTTTTTTAGTTTATTTTATTAGGGTTGCTAACTCAATGGTAGAGTACTCGGCTTTTAAGTGCGACTCACTTTTTTACACATTTCTATGAAGCAATGGATTCGTCCATACCATCGGTAGAGTTTGTAAAACCACGACTGATCCAGAAAGGAATGAATGGAAAAAGCAGCATGTCGTATCAATGTAGAATTCTAAGAATATTTCATTGTTATTGGATCGGGCCCAAATCCTTGTTTGAATTCTTGGCTCGGAACAAAAAAAATTCACAGTTGGGTTGAATTAATAAATGGATAGAGTTTGGCGGCTCCAATTATAGGGAAACAAAAAGCAACGAGCTTTCATTTTTAATTTGAATGATTACCCCATCTAATTATACGTTAAAAATATATTAGTGCTTAATGCGGGAAAAGCTTTGCCCATGAATGGATTATTTATTTTTGTTATGAGTCCTAACTATTAGCTATTCTCCATTATATTATGGGGTGGCGATAAATGTGTAGAAGAAAGAGTATATTGATAAAAATATTTTTTTTTTTTTCCAAAATCAAAAGAGCGATTGGGTTGAGAAAATAAAGGATTTCTACCTATCTTGTTATCCTAGAACGAACATAAAACAATTAGATGGAAAAAGCGAGTAGAGAGAGTCCGTTGATGAGTCTTACTTGTTTTCTAGGTATCTATTCCATTTTTATTAGAATAGAATACCCTGTTTTGACTGTATCGCACTATGTATCATTTGATAACCCAATAAATCCTCGATCCTTGGCCCAAATCGAATTTTAAAAATGAAGGAATTTCAAGTATATTTAGAACTAGATAGATCTCTTCAACATGACTTCCTATACCCACTTATTTTTCGGGAATATATTTATGCACTTGCTTATGATCATGGTTTAAATAACTCAATTTTGGTGGAAAATCTAGGTTATGACAATAAATCTAGTTTACTAATTGTAAAACGTTTAATTACTCGAATGTATCAACAGAAGCATTTGATTCTTTCTGCTAATGATTCGAACAAAAATCAATTTTGGGGGTACAACAAGAATTTGTATTCTCAAATAATATCAGAGGGGTTTGCCGTCAGTGTGGAAATTCCATTTTCCCTACAATTAATCTCTTCCTTAGAGGAGGCAGAAATCGTAAAATCTTATAATTTACGATCAATTCATTCAATATTTCCTTTTTTTGAGGAAAAATTTCCATATTTAAATTATGTGTCAGATGTACGAATACCCTACCCTATCCATCTGGAAATCTTGGTTCAAACCCTTCGATACTGGGTGAAAGATGCCTCTTCTTTTCATTTATTAAGGCTCTTTCTTTATGAGTATTGTAATTGGAATAGTCTTATTACTCCAAAAAAATGGATTTCTACTTTTTCAAAAAGTAATCCAAGATTATTCTTGTTCCTATATAATTTTTATGTATGTGAATACGAATCTATCCTTATTTTTCTCCGTAACAAATCTTCTTATTTACGATTAACATCTTCTGGAGTCCTTTTTGAGCGAATATATTTCTATGCAAAAATAGAACATCGTGTAGAAGTCTTTGATAAGGATTTTCCGTCTACCCTATGGTTCTTCAAGGACCCTTTCATTCATTATGTTAGATATCAAGGAAAATCCATTCTGTCTTCAAAGAATACGCCATTTTTTATGAATAAATGGAAATACTATCTTATCCATTTATGGCAATGTCATTTTTATGTTTGGTCTCAACCAGGAAAGATCCATATAAACCAATTATCCGAGCATTCATTTTACTTTTTGGGCTATTTTTCAAATGTGCGACTAAATCCTTCAGTGGTACGGAGTCAAATGCTGGAAAATTCATTTATAATCGAAAATGTTATGAAAAAGCTTGATACAATAATTCCAATTATTCCTCTAATTAGATCATTGGCTAAAGCGAAATTTTGTAATGTATTAGGGCATCCCATTAGTAAGCCGGTCTGGGCCGATTCATCCGATTTTGATAT